TAACTTCCTCTATGTTGTGGAATAGATAATAAAGATCTTGAGAAAGTGTGAATCAATGGGTTCTAATAATTCATGAAAGATATTATCATATTCACAAAATTCAATTATGAAAACCATATTTTTATGGTTAAAAGTTTTTTGTTTGAATCCTTTGATTTCAAATAATGAGTTGGTCTCATACAATACAAAAAAAAATAAAACATATTATGAATAGATAAAATAGTATTTTCTTAAAGAAATAGAACTATAGTTGGAACAATCAATATTCGCGACGCAACCTCCGTTTTGTTGCATTAGATCCAAAGCAAGGTTCTTTCTTGACCGAACTAGAATTACAATACAAAGATAGGAACCCCGTGATATAGAAAGAATGGAGAACCTAAAAATATAATGGGGGTTGCTCATCTTCTAATCGAGTTGGACTCAAAATGAAATCTTAAAGTAGGGGTGTTATTTTTTAGAAAGAAAAGATCACGAGACACTTTTTTATTCCTATTCGAGATATTATGGAGCAATTAATCAACTGAATTACTGTACTGAATCCAACGAGTTAAAATAAATAAAAGTTGTTAACGGGCCGTTCGCCCCAAAATTGACTAGATCTTATTGAAAAATAAATGATCAAAATGGAAGTTATTTTCAAATCCAATTCCTTAAGTTTAAAATGACTGAAATAGAATTTCATTTTTGAATGAAGATACAGTTTTTTTTACTATTTTTTTTGCTATTACTTTATTCAATATTCAATTCACAAATTACACAATGAATTCGTTGATTCGGAATTGCAGAATTCGTCGATAGCACAGCTCATAAATCAAGAACCTTGAATTGGAACTAAACTAATACTGTCAATGGTTTTTTTACTCTCGTATATGGGAAAAATGGAAACTTAGGTAAGTGTTTTATCAAATATATGGCAAAAACATATCTAATTTAGCTCTTTCATGCCTACTATAACTAGTTATTTCGGTTTTCTACTGGCTGCTTCAACTATAACCCCAGCTCTATTGATTGGTTTGAACAAGATACGACTTATTTGAAATGAATTAAATATAAATAAAAAATTCAATTCTTAGTCATTGAGATTGACAGGTAATTCAGATTAATATTTAGGGATAGATCCAATATCTCTTTTTATTCCCTCAAACAAATCGAAATGATTGAAGTTTTTCTATTTGGAATCGTTTTAGGTCTAATTCCTATTACTTTGGCAGGATTGTTCGTAACTGCATATTTACAATACAGACGCGGCGATCAATTGGACCTTTGATTAAATAACATTTTTTTTTGATTGACCTCCTCCCTCTTAAAGGAGGTCAAATTCAAGTTGTAATTCAAATTAAGTTTTTTATTGTATGTGATTCGACATAACATAAGCAAAATCACGCTCTGTAGGATTTGAACCTACGACATCGGGTTTTGGAGACCCGCGTTCTACCGAACTGAACTAAGAGCGCTTTTTTATGACATGAAATACAACTGTAAAGGAAGGGATTTTTTGTACTCCCAAAATATATTGCATTCATATATACTATGAATGAATGATTATGTCCAATCTTAATTGGAATCCATTGTTACTGCCCACAGGAGAAGTAATAGGTAGGGATGACAGGATTTGAACCCGTGACATTTTGTACCCAAAACAAACGCGCTACCAAGCTGCGCTACATCCCTTTGTCAAAATGTTTTACAGTGTTATTGTACAAAATCCCTGTCTCGGTTTCCACATTGTTATTTTATTCTCCGTCTATATTTTCTTGCCATTTCTTCTTTTTTTTTTTTTTTATTCGTATTATAAATAACTAATAAAATAATAAAGGAATTATATACACCTGAAAGCTAACGTATAAAAAAAGATGAATATTTGTCGAAAATACTAAGAAAGAGGGTGTCGTCTTTTTTAGGGACAAAAAATGTCATTTACTGGTTCATTGTACATATTTATTTGAGTTTTAGTTAGAAATTATGCGCAAAAATAAATACAAATGATCTTGAACTAAGGCATCCGACCATATAATATATGTATATGTATTACAATAAAGAAGGAGGATTTTCAATGCAAGATATAAAAACATATCTCTCCACGGCACCCGTGTTAGCTACTCTATGGTTTGGGTCTTTAGCGGGTCTATTGATAGAGATTAATCGTTTATTCCCGGATGCTTTGTCATTCCCCTTTTTTTCATTCTAGTTATTGATATGCGAAGCAATTAATAAAATTAGATATATACTTCTACTGCAACCTGAATCAAATTTATTTAGCCCCCCTTTTTCGGTTATGTAGGATAGGAAAAAAAGAGAAAAAAAAAAAAGAACCTCAGCAAAAATCCAGTGGGTCTATGACCCAATTTAGGAGAACAGAAAAGAAATAAGTGGGGGTGTGGGCCCATCTAGGGCAGGTTCCGCGAACTCATAATATAGAAAGAGGATTTTTAAAAGAAAATACTGGAATTAATTAGGGTAGGAATAATTGATAGTTAGAAAAAAATCGTATTACTTAATTATATTATTACCTTACTTGGACTCTATTAATATTAATTTAAAATTACAACGAAATCTTTAAAAATGGAATTCATAGTTTAGTAACTTCTATTCATTATTTTCTTTTCATCATATAAAAATTAGAAAAGTTAATCCAAAACTCAAGGGGGGTTCATGGCCAAGGGTAAAGATGTCAGAGTCAGAATTATTTTAGAATGTACCAGTTGTACTCGAAATGGTGTCAATAAAGAATCGCTCGGCATCTCTAGATGTATTACTCAAAAGAATCGACACAATACACCCAATCGATTGGAATTGAGAAAATTTTGTCGCTATTGTCACAAACATACGATTCATGGGGAAATAAAGAAATAAATCGAAGGAAAGGTATATGTGATCTTTCCATCTTAAGGAGCAGAAAGAGGAATAACTTAACATACTATACATACTATATATAATACAAATCCACCCTATTTTTCTTTTGTTTTGGCCGGGAATAAAGAAACAGAATTTTAGAGATAAGGAATAAACCATGGATAAATCCAAGCAACCTTTTCGTAAATCCAAGCTCTCTTTTCGTAGGCGTTTGCCCCCAATCGGATCGGGGGATCGAATTGATTATAGAAACATGAGTTTAATTAGTCGATTTATTAGTGAACAAGGAAAAATATTATCTAGGCGGGTAAATAGATTGACCTTGAAACAACAACGATTAATTACTATTGCTATAAAACAAGCCCGTATTTTATCTTTGTTACCTTTTCTTAATAATGAGAAACAATTTGAGAGAGCCGAGTTGATCCCTAGAAATACAGGTCCCAGAACCAGAAATAAATAGGCATACTCTTAAATCGACTCAAAACTACAATCGTAACTCAAGCTCCGATTGATGTTTTGTTTTGTTCGAAAAAGCCTAGAATCCAGAGTTTCTTTTTGTGTTATAATGGGTAAGAATAAATATGTTTTTTATTGAAAGATGTTCGTTCATTCCTAACTATTTTTGTCCCCGGAGTTCATTCTCCGGGGAATTCCGTTTCAATCATTCCTGTATATTACTTTAAAAGAAAATCTCCTTTATTTTGTGATCTTATTGGAGATTATGTAAAAACAATTCTTATTTGATACAGCTATTTGCGCAAGTATTTTACGATTAAGAAGTGATTGCCTACTGTACAGGTTATGTATTAACCTACTATAACTATAGAATACCTTTTGATTCTCACGAGTTACTGCATTTATCCGAGTGATCCATAAACGACGAAAGTTTCTCTTTTGCCTGCCTCTATCTCGATGGGCGGAAACCAAGGCTCTCATTTTCTGTTGAGTACTCGTTCGAGTAAGTCTTGAATGAGCCCCTCTAAACGTTGATGCAAATAAACGAAGTTTGGTTCGACGCCTCCGAGCTGTATACCCTCGTCTAACTCTGGTCATTGAATCAAATTAAACTTTAGTGAATAACTAATTGATTTCTTTTCTTTCAGTCATTCCGCCCCTCCCGGTCAATTAATAACAAAACGGATTATTCCGATATATAAAAAATATTCCAATGGCTTTGGCTACTATGACCTTCCCAACCACGATTTTTTATTCTTTCCAAACATTTGGTTTACCCGGAAATAATAAATTCTACCGAGACTTAATAAAAAAAAAATAGTGGATTCCTTCGTTTCTATGGTAACTTCTTAAACGGCGAGGTCCTCTCTATGCACCGGAGCCTCTTCTCTCATTTAATCAAAAGTATTATGAACTTGTATAGTTCACACTCTTTGGCTCTACCCATCAATTATACAGTAATAGGTCTTTTCACAATAAGAGCTCTCCATACAGTGACGGCATTTTGCTATGAAAGTTGGCTAGGTAGCTAACCCTATTAGTCCGTTCAGGAGCATAACACTTTTGCTTCTTAATTTAATAATACCATTTCCCCCGCTTAATGGATAACCATTGCTACCAATGGGGAATTTTTCTCATCTCAAATCGAGGTGATTGGATTTGCACCAATGGAAACCATAAATTCCGTGCACAATAATATAGGTATATGATAGATCCTCGTTTTTTTTAGTATTGTAAATGACGTTCTTCTGCTTTATCTGTTCTATTCATTGGTACTAATCATTGATACTGGAGAATGGGCTCATTTGTTAGAGCCCATGATTTGAACGAGTCGCACATACACCCTAGTACATGTTCCTCGACGCTGAGGGCATCCTCGAAGAGCGGGAGATTTCGTGACATTTCTTATTGGCTGTCTTGTATTTCTAATAAGTTGTTTAATAGTTGGCATATCATATATATATAATAATGGGTTGGTTTAGATCGATCTTAACCTGCTTTGTGATTGAGGATTATGAATTATGTATATTTAATATCAAACCACAGAAAATTCAAATTATGAATTATATATAGTTTGAAATATAATCGTTGATTTACACGAAATCCCCGGTATTTTCATTTTCGACCGCTACAAGATCAACAATGCCATGAGCTTGGGCTTCTGTTGCTGACATAAAAACATCTCTTTCCATGTCTTCAGATACAACCCACAAGGGGTTTCCCGTTCTTTGTACATAAACTTTTGTGAGGGTTTCGCGAAGTTTCAGTAGTTCTTCCGCTTCCAGGAGAAATTCCCCCACTTGTGCCTGAAAAAAAGAACTCGCGGGTTGGTGAATCATAACCCTGATCTGATGTGATATTGATAGAACATCATGAACGGTTTTTCTATCTCGCATGATTGGCTTTAAGAAATAAAAAAAAAACAAGAATATAAAAAATAGAATTAACAACTGTACGGGCATCTTTTGTGCATTGCATACAGCTCCGCAATGGAATTTACTCACCCCCCTCCTCCCAAGAGGTCGAATCCATCCGATTCAGATCGTTGAATGATCCATTTACCACCCTTCCTTTCGTAAGAGTCAACAAAATACTATGATGGCTCTGTTGCTTTATATATTTAATATATTTATTTTTGTATGGGATTTAGCAATCCCAAAGTGTCTTTTTGGTAAGATCAAACAAATAAGTAAGAAATGATCTTTTTTTTTTTTCATTTTCGTACTCTTTTTCTTTTATTTTAAAAATATCAGAAAAAAGTTTCCAGTATGGAATAAAAACGGTTTGTGACGCTGTAATTCAAATTTACTCCCGACACATACATACACATAAGATCAAATCGGAAATAACCTTTGTTTCATACTACTATCTCGATACAAAATTTCATGTTATGAAAACACAATAATGGTTTGTTCATATCGAATTTGAGGTGCCATGCTATTATTACTTATTATTTTATTCATATTCGAATATGAATAATGGATACGGCGAAGGCATAGTCTTCTTTTTTTTTTTCAAATAAAAACTCATTGGCGCCAAGCGTGAGGGAATGCTAGACGTTTGGTAATTTCCCCCCCAACCAGAATGAAGGATCCCATTGAAGCAGCTAATCCCATGCATATTGTATGTACATTGGGTGGCACAAATTGCATAGTATCATAAATGGCTATTCCCGGTATTACCCATCCGCCTGGAGAGTTTATAAACAAATAAAAATCTCTAGTATTATCTTCTATACTGAGATATACCATGAGACTAACAAGTTGATTTGAGATCGCGCTATCAACTACTTGACCTAAAAAAAGTAATCTTTCTCGATAAAGTCGGTTGATTAGGACAAAAGGGTATCCTCTAGGAACCGTACGTGCACCTTTGGATGCATACGGTTCAAAAAAATTGCGAAATAAGAATCAGATCAATGTGTCGATTCCGGTTTTCTTTCTTTTTTTTTTTTTTTGTAACGAGTCTTTTATTTTTCTAATGTTTGCTAATGAAGGACTTTAGATTTCATTTTTCAAAGAACATGGGTTTGAGTCCCCTTTTCTATAAAAAAAATTTACTAAACTTATTGAACGAATCTCCCATTGATGTATTGTTTCATCGAGATTCAAATCACGATGTCATTTTCTTGTTCCTGAATGGGTCCTTTCAATTCTTTTAGGTTTATGTTCTACTCCGGGTAAAGATCCGTCCGAATTCTATTCGCACATATAGGGCAAATAATCTCAGTACCGCTTCTTTTTGCTACGACTTTTTTTCAATTCGTTTTATGCTTTCCTTTCCCCCAAACTATTCAATGTATTTATATTCCATTGATTAGGAGTTTGTATAGTAAGAAAAAAACGTTTATGATACAAGTAATAATTGTACATATTACCCATTGGGTATTTTCTGAACAGAGCCTGGATACTTTATTTTATTGGTCCAAGTTAACCATAAATTCTTCTACTTGATAATACTATATAGATCCCAATAGAAATTGATCGAATTGCACTTCACGCTCCAAATGATTGATGGTTCAATCCATATTTGTTGGGCGAAACAGAGGATATCCCGATCGGGGGGAAGAATGGGTAAATCCCATATAACCCAATATGTCCGACAAGTCGCACTATACGTCAACCCAAACCGAATCGTCCTCTCCGGGATTCCGAAAAGGTACTTTTGGAACACCAATGGGCATTAGATTAAAGAAAAAAATGAAGTACTATACTTTAATATGGAAACGTAACAATGGGTTTATTGTCTTCATCATTTTTTTCTGTTTATTCCATTTTATACATTGATTATATTTTATACTTTAATACATCTTTAATACATAGATTAGAGGATTTATAGAAGAAGACAGAAACCCATTTTAATGGAGGGTTAATCGTTTGAATTAAAAATAAGTATAAGTTTCTATGCATTCGTTCCCTCCAAAAGGGATCATTTTTCCCATTGCGTATTGATACTTATCGGGTATAGAATAGATCTGCTTCTCTTTGCTTTGTTCTTACGAACAGACTTGTTCCATTACTTTACAATGGAATGGAAATTAATTCTTTCTCATACAGAATCTACTGAAAAGGTTAGATACATAGTATAAGTCTTTTCTAATGCGATAAAGTTACATAGTGTCTATTTTTCCTTGATAAAGGAGTATTCTCATGGGTTTGCCTTGGTATCGTGTTCATACCGTCGTATTGAATGATCCCGGTCGATTGCTTTCTGTCCATATAATGCATACAGCTCTAGTTTCCGGTTGGGCCGGTTCGATGGCTCTATACGAATTAGCTGTTTTTGATCCCTCTGACCCTGTTCTTGATCCAATGTGGAGACAGGGTATGTTCGTTATACCCTTCATGACTCGTTTAGGAATAACCAATTCATGGGGCGGTTGGAGTATTTCAGGAGGAACTATAACGAATCCGGGTATTTGGAGTTATGAAGGTGTGGCAGGGGCACATATTGTTTTTTCTGGCTTGTGCTTCTTGGCAGCTATTTGGCATTGGACGTATTGGGACCTAGAAATATTCTGCGATGAACGTACGGGAAAACCCTCTTTGGATTTGCCCAAGATCTTTGGAATTCATTTATTTCTCTCAGGGTTGGCTTGCTTTGGCTTTGGCGCATTTCATGTAACAGGTTTGTATGGTCCGGGAATATGGGTGTCCGATCCTTATGGGCTAACTGGAAAAGTGCAATCTGTAAATCCAGCGTGGGGCGCGGAAGGTTTTGATCCTTTTGTTCCGGGAGGAATAGCTTCTCATCATATTGCAGCGGGTACATTGGGCATATTGGCGGGCCTATTCCATCTTAGTGTCCGTCCGCCCCAACGTTTATACAAAGGATTACGTATGGGGAATATTGAAACTGTACTCTCTAGTAGTATCGCTGCTGTTTTTTTTGCGGCTTTTGTTGTTGCCGGAACTATGTGGTATGGTTCAGCAACTACCCCAATCGAATTGTTTGGTCCCACTCGTTATCAGTGGGATCAGGGATACTTCCAGCAAGAAATATACCGAAGAGTTAGCGCTGGACTAGCCGAAAATCTGAGTTTATTGGAAGCTTGGTCTAAAATTCCCGAAAAATTAGCTTTTTATGATTACATTGGCAATAATCCGGCAAAAGGGGGATTATTCAGAGCGGGCTCAATGGATAGTGGGGATGGCATAGCTGTTGGGTGGTTAGGACACCCCGTCTTTAGAGATAAAGAGGGTCGCGAACTTTTTGTACGTCGTATGCCTACCTTTTTTGAAACATTCCCAGTAGTTTTGGTGGATGGAGATGGAATTGTGAGAGCCGATGTTCCTTTTAGAAGGGCGGAATCAAAATATAGTGTCGAACAAGTAGGTGTGACCGTTGAGTTCTATGGCGGCGAACTCAACGGAGTCAGTTATAGTGATCCTGCTACTGTGAAAAAGTACGCTAGACGTGCCCAATTAGGGGAAATTTTTGAATTAGACCGGGCGACTTTGAAATCTGATGGTGTTTTTCGTAGCAGTCCAAGGGGGTGGTTCACTTTTGGGCATGCTACGTTTGCTTTGCTCTTCTTTTTCGGGCATATTTGGCATGGTGCTAGAACCTTATTCAGGGATGTATTTGCTGGTATTGATCCAGATTTGGATTCTCAAGTAGAATTTGGAGTATTCCAAAAACTTGGAGATCCAACTACAAGGAAACAAGTAGTTTGATACAATATTATTCTGGTATCTTTCGCCTCCATTTTTTGTATTTCACAAAGGGCATCATAAAAATCTTTACTTGAAATCACCATTTTTCTTTAATTCTTTTCCTTTCTTTATTTTATATCGTAAATGATCCCCCAAAATAGGTGTGGAAGCTATAAATTAAACCACGATCGAATCTATGGAAGCATTGGTTTATACATTCCTTTTAGTCTCTACTTTAGGGATAATTTTTTTCGCTATCTTTTTTCGAGAACCACCTAAGGTTCCGACTAAAAAATAAAATGATTTTTCATTATCTCAATTGAAGTGAAGTCATGAGCCTCCCAACTTTGGGAGGCTCATGACTTCAACTAGTTAATCCCCGTGTTCTTCGAATGGATCTCTTAATTGTTGAGAGGGTTGCCCAAAAGCGGTATATAAGGCGTACCCAGTAAAGCTTACAAGTAACCCGGATATGAAGATGGCGACTAGGGTTGCTGTTTCCATTTCTAGACTCAAGATCACAATGGATCTACGATAAGATCGTTTATTTACAACTACAACGGAATGGTATACAAAGTCAACAGATCTTAACCAATGATTAAATAGGATTTATGGCTACACAAACCGTTGAGGGTAGTTCCAGATCTAGACCAAAACCAACTTCTGCAGGGAGTTTATTGAAACCATTAAATTCAGAATATGGCAAAGTCGCTCCGGGCTGGGGGACTACACCACTTATGGGGGTTGCAATGGCTCTATTTGCAATATTCCTATCTATTATTTTAGAAATTTATAATTCTTCTGTTTTACTGGATGGAATTTCAATGAATTAGGGTCATAAGACCTATAAAATAAAGAAAGTCCTAGTTTTCAATCAAATCAAATTCAAATTTCAAATATAGTTAAGATTCCGATTTCTAGACCATTCCATTATTCTTTTATGGTAGTTCGACCGTGGAATTTTTTTGTTTCGGTATTTCCGGAATATGAGTGTGTGACTTGTTATAATTGATCCTATTGATAATACAGAG